CAAATTTCCATAGTATAAGGTTTCTTTCTCTTCATTATTGGCTTCCGGCTAGAAAACTTAAGATAGGATAAAATGTGAATTGAATCCGGCGGGTTGCATTCATAATAATTTATGAAGGAGATTCGCATATTTGGGATAATTCAATGAGATGCGAAATTGAAAAATCTCCCTTTTGTAGCTGTAAACTGTAGAAGTTTTTGGTGAATCTTTTTTTTTCATTTTAAGAGGAATTGGTTATTCGTAGAGTAACAAGTAAGAGTAATATATAGTATTGATACTAGAAAGAGAACAACGAAAAAATAGAATTGTAATAATCAATAGTTGTGATGCCCACATTGTTTTGTTGTATTAGATTGAAAGGTTGTTTCTTGAACTAACTACCAGGGTGGCGTCGATTTATGATATGAAAAGACAATTTCTAATAAATATAGAAAAAATGTAGAACTTAGAAAAGAAAGGAAAATTTTATAGTTTTAGAGTAATTACTATTCTCAGAATCTAGTTGGACGAAAATAAAGATTTGATCTTCTTGATTGATCTGATCGTGCGATACCTTTTACTTTATTTACATTTCCTTTATTTGTTTTAATTTCTTTTCATATTGACTTTTTTTGATTTGTTTTCATTTTTACTCATTAAATTCAGTAGTCAGTAGTAGGTCCATTCACATAATATCTCAAATGAGAGGTATTCGAAAGTCACTTTTTTTTTTATTTAAAAAAAAAAAATGGATTTGATACGATTCAAAAAAAAAGATCAAAATAGAAATCATTTTCTAATTTTGTTCCATACGAATTCAAAAAAAGTTTCATTTTTTGACTGAAGTTACACAGCGCCCTTCTTATTATTAGAAGAATATTGGTTTATTCAAGAGTTGGCTAATAAATTCCGTGATTCCGAATCACGGGATGGGTAGATGTTACAAATGATTAATTGATTTCTTTTTCTATCTCTCTTCTCTCTTTTTGTTAATACCGTCTATAATGATTGTTGAGTTAACAACTGTCACGTGAACTTATTCTTTTATTCCAATTGGTATTTTTTCTTCGTATCTTTCAAAGTTGAAAACTTAGGAAAGTGCTTTATAAACATATGTATAAAAAAAGAACATATTTGATTTAACTCCTTCGTCTTCATGCTTACTATCACTAGTTTTTTCGGTTTTCTACTAGCGGCTTTAACTATAACCTCAGCTTTATTTATTGGTCTGACCAAGATACGACTTATTTGAAATCAATTGAATGACTAGAGCTCATAAAAGGAAATCTTTTTGTGGTATTCATATATATATTCTATAGTTCCTTACCGCGTCAATTTCCAATTAGTAGTCGTTGAGATTCATGGGCCATGCGGATTAATATTTAGAGATAGATATTACCTCTCCTTTTTCCTTTTCCCTTTCAAACAAATTGAAATGATTGAAGTTTTTCTATTTGGAATTGTCTTAGGTCTAATTCCTATTACTTTAGCTGGATTATTTGTAACTGCATATTTACAATACAGACGTGGTGATCAGTTGGACCTTTGATTAATTAACATCTTTTTTTTTGATTGACCTCCTCTTTTCTTTAATTGAAAAGGAGGTCAAATTCAAATTACTGTTCAATTGGTCTACAGTGTCATTTTCGTCTTAACCTAACCAAGACCCGAATCACGCTCTGTAGGATTTGAACCTACGACATCGGGTTTTGAGACCCACGTTCTACCGAACTGAACTAAGAGCGCTTTCTTATCACAATAGATAAGACTGTAAGGAAGAGTATTTTGTTTTGTAATCGCAATACATCTTGTATGCTATCATATAGCACATATGATATACTAAAAAAAGATTCTGTATGCACGATTTTAATCGATTTCAATCGATCCCTCGTTACTGCTCAGAGGAGAAGTAATAGGTAGGGATGACAGGATTTGAACCCGTGACATTTTGTACCCAAAACAAACGCGCTACCAAGCTGCGCTACATCCCTTTCAATTGGTCTACTGTGTCATTGTAGAGAATCCCTGTCTTGTTTTCCAAATCCTTATTTTTTTATCCTTAGCCATATCCATTGATATATAAGTTATCTTGCCATTTCTTTTTTTTGGTCTCCTATAATAAACATATAATAGATTTATATATATAATAATAGAAGGCTTATATATCTAATATATATTATTAGATATTAATAATATTTTCTATTATTAGTTATTAATATTATTAGAAGGCTTATACATATTATATATGAAATATATGAACCCATCGGAAAAAAGAACTCAAAATGAATGTTTTGGGGGGAATGCTCAGTCGGAAAGGGATTTCGGTTTTAAGAAAAGTAAAATCTTATCTACCGAATCTGCGTACATTTCAATTTGAATTAGGAATTCCGTGTACAAATACAAGCGGTTCTTAACTACTTACATATACATCTGATTACATATGTATTACCATTATGCATTACAATAAAGAAGGAGGATTTGAAATGCGAGATTTAAAAACATATCTTTCCGTGGCACCGGTACTAAGTACTCTATGGTTCGGGGCTTTAGCAGGTCTATTGATAGAGATCAATCGTTTATTCCCGGATGCGTTGACATTCCCTTTTTTTTCATTCTAGTTATTGACATGGCTAGTTATTGACATGGGAAGGGGTGAAGAAGATTACAGATAGAATCAAAAGATCTGTGACTAATCCCTCCCCTTCTTTTCTCTTAGATAAAATAGAATTAGATCCAATTAAGTAGAATAAAGGTAGAATAAAGAAAGGAGGAAAGAGAAATAAAAAAGTAGATTCAACCTCGGCGGAATTCTGTTTCCGCATCCAATTCAATTGATAAAAAATATCATGAGAACGGAAATCTGTCTAAAACAAGAATATCATACAAGATATTTAAATGAAATACTAAACTTCGAATACAATTCTATTGTAAATAGAACGAAATTAAATAGAGTTAGAAATCCTTAATTTTCCTTTTTTTGTTTTTTTATTTAATATTACTTACTATATTGTGTTGTGATTGCAACGAAATCTTTCAAAATTTCGAGTTAGAGCAACTTCTCTTTTTTTTCTTTCCTTTTTTACCTTTAGATCGGAAAATAGAAGAGTTGGTTGAATCAAAAACTCAAAGGGGGTTTATGTTATGGCCAAGGGTAAAGATGCCCGTGTAACGGTTATCTTGGAATGTACCAATTGTGTTCGAAGGGGTGTTAATAAGGAATCGACGGGTATTTCCAGATATATTACTCAAAAGAATCGACACAATACGCCTAGTCGATTGGAATTGAGAAAATTCTGTTCCTATTGTTACAAACATACGATTCACGGGGAGATAAAGAAATAGATCGACTCGAGTGTCTGTCACTTTTTACAAGGAAGAATGAAAGGGGACATACCCTATTATTCTATTATATAGAACAAGATTTCTATAATATAGCTTATATCTATAATAATATATAATAACTTAAATAAATAATATATAATAACTTAAATAGAAAAAAGAAATAAATAGAAATAAAAAGAAAAAAAAAACAAAATCAAATCCTTTTTCATTCTAAATGATTTTATTTTGGATCAGATTCAAATAGTATTTTCGGGATAAGGAATAAACAAACCATGGATAAATCCAAGCGACTCTTTCTGAAATCCAAGCGATCTTTTCGTAGGCGTTTGCCCCCGATCCAATCGGGGGATCGAATTGATTATCGAAACGTGAGTTTAATTAGTCGATTTATTAGTGAACAAGGAAAAATATTATCTAGACGGGTAAATAGATTGACTTTAAAACAACAAAGATTAATTACTATTGCTATAAAACAAGCTCGTATTTTATCTTTGTTACCTTTTCTTCCGAATCTTAATAATGCGAAACAATTTCAATTTCAAAGAGGCGGGTCGGCCGGCAGAACTGTTGGTCTTAGAACCAGAAAGAAATAAAAAAGCTTACTCCTCAATTGAATTAAAATTCCAATTCGAACTCAAACACAGATTGAGATTTTGTTCGAAAAATTCGGGAATCCAATCTTGCTTAGATTGCCGTATTGTAAGAAAAAAACAAGACTGTGGGAAGAAGCAATCTTTTTTTATTGGATATTGTACGTGTTTACTCATTTTATTTTGAGCGACTTTATCATATTCTCTTTATCATACTAATTTCTACTCTACCTTCCCGGAGTTTATTCTCCAGCAAACTCTATTTCAACTATTGGGGCGGATTCCTTACAATCTACTTATTGTACAATCTCATTGGAAATCATATAAAGACAATTCCTATTTAATATAGCTATTTGTGCAAGCATTTTACGATTAAGAAGCAATTGTCTCTTGTACAGATTATGTATTAATATCCTATAGTTATAGGATACCCAATTCTCGCGAATTACTGCATTTATCCGAGTGATCCACAAACGACGAAAATCTCTCTTTTGCCTATCTCTATCTCGATGAGACGAAACCAAAGCTCTTATTTTCTGTTCAATAATTATTCGAGTACGTCTTGAACGAGCCCCCCGAAATCTTGATGCAAATAAACGCATTTTTGTTCTACGTCTACGAGCTATATATCCTCGTCTAGTTCTGGTCATTGAATAAATGAAACTTTAATGAATAACTAATTGATTTCTGTTCTTTCGGTTATTCTTTTCCTCTTTTTTAGTTTGTTAATAACAAAACGGACTCTTCCAATGTATAAAATACAAATTCCAATGGCTTTGGCTACTATAACCTTCCCGACCACGATTTCTCTTTTTTTTATAGGCATTTCACCTCGAAATAAGAAATTGTATTGATACTAGGTATTAAAAAACATAAAACATAAAAAACGAAATAGTGGGTTCCATCGTTTCTATGGTTACGTCTTAAACGGTGAGGTACTCTCTATACACCGGAGCGCCCTTACTTTATTTAATCAATGCTATTGGGAACTTGTACAGTTCACATTCTTTGGCTCTACCCATGAATTATCTAGTCATAGGTCTTTCACAACGAGATCTACCTATACAGTAACGGTATTTAATTATGAAGATTAGCGGAGTAGCTGACCCTCTTAGTCCGTTTTTTCAAAAGTAGAGACATAAGATTTCTGCTTTGAAAATAGGATTTACCCCGCTTAATGGATAACCATTTGTTACCAATGAGGAATTTTTTTCATCTTCAATTCAAAATTGAAATGATTGGATTTGCACCAATGGAAACCATAAATTCCAACACACTAGAAGGATATAATATATCTTTTTTTAATAGTGAACGTCCTTTTCTTCCTTCCATTTTATCCCATTCACTGGTACTGACATTGATACTGGAAAATGGGTTTCCTTTATTTTGTCCCAGCGAGGATCTGAACGAGTCGCACATACACCCTAGTACATGTTCCTCGGCGCTGAGGACATCCCCGAAGAGCGGGGGATTTCGTGACATTTCTAATTGGCTGTCTTGTGTTTCTAATAAGTTGTTTAATAGTTGGCATGTTGAATCATATACATAATGAATCGGTTGGTTTAGATCGATCTTAACCGGATATTTCTGAACTTCTTTCTCTATTTAGTTTCGCTATTTAGTTTAGGAGTCTACTTTTTTTAGCAGACAGAATGGCTGAATGGAGCAGAGGTCAAAGTAATGCCATTTTTATTGAAACCGTTATCAAATCAACAATGCCATACCGTAGGGCATTCCTTATTTTTATTTAACATGCTATCAAATCAACAATGCCATACCGTAGGGCATCTGTTTTTTTATTTAACATGCTATCAAATCAACAATGCCATACCGTAGGGCATCTGTTGCTGACATAAAAGTATCCCTTTCCAGATCTTCGGATACAATCCAAATGGGTTGGCCTGTGTGTTGTACGTAACACTCTACGACAGATTGACGAATTTTTAATAGTTCTTCGGATTCCAATACAAATTCACCTACTGGTAGTTTAAAATAAGTACTTGCCGGTTGATGTATCATTACCCTGATGTACCCTAATGATAGAACGACCGGTTCCATTTTCAATGATCAGATAGAACATAGCATAGAGAATACTAAAAAAAGATAGAATAGAATTTAAGAGCTGTACAGGCACCTTTTGGTGCATACGGCTTTACATTGGATGCGTACGTGGAATTTTGATGATCCCTACCTTACAGCGACGAAAGAGAAAGAATATAGATTCGATCTTGGGTTTATTTTATCAGATTGGGGTGGGCAAATGAAAATGTGAAAATGAATGATCCAATTACCACCCTTCCCTTTCCGAACAGTTAAAAATACTATGATGGCCCCGTTGCTTTTTATATATTTATCTCATTTTGGATTCAGCAATCCCAAAGTTTCTTTTTTTTTGGTACTCTTTTTAACCTAAATATTGTTAAAAGTCCTTTGGGCGAAAAGGAAAAGTTTTGCACACTGAAAAGAGACGGGATAAAATCGGGAATACCTCTTTTCGTTTTATACTCCTTTCATACTACTTTTTTATACTCTTTTCATCCTACTTTTTTATACTCTTTTCATACTACTTTTTCGATATATAATCTATGTTTTGAAAAAAAAAATTCTCATATCAAATTCGAAGTGCCATGCTATTTTTACTTTTTACTTATCATATTTCATATGGCGAAGACATAGTCTTTTTTTCTTTTCTTAAAAAACGCATTGGCGCCTAGCGTGAGGGAATGCGAGACGTGTGGGAATTGTTCCTCCGGTCAAGATAAAGGATGCCATTGAGGCGACTATGCCCATGCCTATTGTATGCACATCAGGTGGTATAAGTTTCATAGTTTGATAAATAGCTACTCCAGATATTACCAACCCGCCAGGAGAGTTTATATACAAAAACTGATCTCTCGAAGGCTCCTCTATAGCGAGAAATAGCATCAGACCACTAAGTTGATTCGAGGTCTCGGCATTAACCTCGTCACCTAAAAAAAGGAATCTTTCTCGATAAAGTCGGTTAATTTAGGATCAAATTTTTATCCCTTAGGAGCCGTACAGGCGCCTTTTGATGCATACGGTTCAACAAAAATTGAGAAAAAACCAATGTATAGATTCCGGCTCTCTTTCCTTTTTTTCATAGTGTGACACCCTTTCGAATCTCATTTTCGAATTTATTTTATAAACAAAGCGACTTTTTTTCTATTTTTCAAGTAGTTTTGTTCCCCTTCCCTATAAAAAATCCATTACCATTAAACTTATCGAACTAACTTATCATTGATGTATGTTGATTCATCGAGATCGAATCCAAATGACGATGTCATTTTCTTGTTCCTGAATGGGGTTTCTTCAATTCTTTTAGGCTTCCGCTCTACTCCGAGTAAAAATAGATAGATCCGATTTCGATTGGGACATATAGGACACATGTTACTAATCTAATACTACGTCTTTTTCCTACGAATTACTTCTTTATCAATTCATTTCATAGCTTCTGCCATAAATTCGCCGTATTTATCATATTTTTCTTACTGGCTTGATTAAAAGTTTGAAATTCTTCTGTTATTCAATCAAAAAGATCTTTTATGATCCATGATATAATCATATATAA